TCTGCAGGAACCCCGTGCTTTTTCTTCGTTCCAGTGAGTAACTACTAACGTGTAGAACCAAAGAAGCCGTTGGTCGAGCTACTTCTCGTTCCTTTCAGCCAGCACTTTGTATACCGAGGAGTCACTTCAGTATCTCACTTTGACTCGTCCAGACATCACATATGTAAACAGGTTTGCAAATTTATGCATGTATCTAAAGATGTTGACTTTCAGGCTCAAACGAATTCTGAGATATCTAAAAGGGGCTATTGCTTATGGTGTTCGTTTTCCGCCTTGCTCATCTCCGAGTTTGGTGTGTTATGTTGATGCTTACCGGGCATCAAGCTGCTGGAAAAAATATAAATATATAAAATACTAAGTGAGCCGTCAGCCTGCAGCTAAGCTAGTCTGCGAGCCGATCTCCTCAATGTAGTTTAGTTCCTGTATAAGCAAGTACTTCGAGCTTTGTTGAAACATTTCTATACATCGTCGATGGATATGCTAAAATGACTGTTGGTGTTACTATTAGCTCATTGTGTGGATACTATTCGTATTCGTATACGCTTGGTGAAGCAATTCCTCTAACAGATGGTAGCGGTAAGTCTCAATTACCTAACGAAACGCTTTCATCGTTTCAATACTTGCTACCATAAATATTGTTTGCTAAAGAAAATGCAAGAGGTCGAGTGGAAGGTAAAGTGCTATAAGGTAAGGGTAAGCCCAGCTACCTATGAGTTGATAATGTGTAAGAGGCTTACTAGGTTATTATAATGCCCATAGGAATAAGTCAGACTGGTTGGCTTTGAAAGGAGCAAGACCTTATTTCCTTATTGTTCACGGCGAATTGTGAAAAGAACATATATGACTATATTATTACACCATGTCGACTTCTTCCTTTCTTTTATGATTGTCTTTCGTTCCCTTGGCAAGGAAGTTCTGATCATTGCATTGGCATTCCATGTTTGCAGGCAGCTCTTATTGAGCCGGAGAAAGCTACTTTACCCCGAAATGCAAGCACTAGGTAGGCCCTTTCTAGCTTTCGGAAGAAAAAAACGATGATGACATAGCATAGTTGTCAGATACGCGCTTCTGTGGATGAAATAGTCGAGGTGGAATGATTTGGTGCTGTACAAAGAAATGCTTAAAAATCCTATGGTTTAGGCTCGATCCCTATAGCATGAGTTCTTTACCGTGAACCAGCTATTCCTTCTTATTGATGTACTGTGAAAGCAGAATCTCTTTTTCTGACTTTGTCTAATCCCTAGGAAAAAGGCCAGTCTCAGGTCAACAAATCCTATCCTAGTCAGACTGACTTTGCAGCAGATTCCATGGCATCGGACGCATAGGCATTCATTCTCTCACAATCATCTGACTCCGAACCTTGATTTGCTACGGGATATGACCTAAAATGAAAAGCATTTACCTGTGGGTTGCCAGCTTCCTTCAAAAGAGCTTCTTCTTCGTCCTCTATCTTGGATTGACAAACCAGCTCATTAGTAACCAAATTAAGGATAATATATGCATGCATCCCATAGGGTATCAGTGACACCGAGCCCAATCGCACCGCTGCTACAACTCTCATTTCGAATGACTTCTCCAGTAGGCGATTGCCACCAAACAATGACTACACTACCTCAATCACAACCGGTTCCCACAGATAGTATTACCTGAGGTAGATCATTTTTCCCTCTGCTTTTCACCCATTACTAAAGGGTTAATTTATCTGGATGAGGTTCCATTCTTGTTTTGCTAAACGACATAAGAAAAGCTCTTATCAACCAGATAGTATAAACATAAGTTCAAGTATGAAACCTGGAAGCTAAAACACTAGCATTTCATAGAACCACACTATACTTTACCACCACAGGTAAGACTTTACTTTTATTGTATAATAGAAGGGATTCAAAATAGAATGGTATTAGTATAATAGTGCGTTGCTTTACGGTAGTACACGAGTTAAATTGGTTACGGTGGTACACCTGTTAAATATATAAATGTTATGGTTGTACACGAGTTCCTTATAGGTGTTTAAGACCGATTACGTCGGTTACACGAGCGGTAGTACAGCGAAAATGTTTTAAAATTGAACTTAGCTTGGTTACAAGCCTGGTAGGTACTACAGCGGAAATACAGTTGGTTTCACGTTAATTAGGTTATCTTGGTGGCAAACAAGTGCCTGGTAGGTTAGGTACTACGACTGAAATGGTTTATGATGGCACATACAGTACATTTAAGCTGTAGTACGTGGGCCTACTGTGGTATTGGATGTATTGGTTGTTGCCGAGTCTATGCTCGACCGCGCTCCCTCTCAGAATAGAGATCACGTTTCCCTTTACCCACCCAGAATCTGAAGTGAGTGTGGAATCTATTCTGCCTATTGGCAGATGGCTCTCTATTATCTTTCTCTTATTAATGGGTCCCCATTATATTAATAAATATGAGGGCTTGCTGTACTGAATCTCTTTATAGTCTACCTGTCAAGCCCAAGATAAGGGCAGGGCTGGGTTTATTATTCAACTATGGAGATGAGGATTTAGCCATAACTTGACAGCTTCTTTAGAATTCGAATTATTGAACAGAACTCGATCACCCGAGGAAAGCGAATAGAGCTAGTTGCCAAGGTAGCTGGGTTACGAGATATCCCACCGCCTGTGAAGAATAGGAAGAGCCATGCATGCCTTTCTTGGCCACTTCACCGGGCGCTTATGAGCCGATTTCACTAGCTTTAAAGAGTTTTTTTGGCACAAACAACGAAATAGTCCTTTTGGATTGAGCATTTTAGGAAGATTCAATAAGCTTTTTTTCAACTATTCAGTCATATCTTTTGATAGGAAGTTCTAAATAGGGGGATATACAGTAAGACTCAAAGGATCAAAATTCGTCTTTCTTTTTATAATTCCTACAGCAACGTTATACTTCTTTTATACGATCTTCCATACGAATCCGGTGCGGGTAAGAGTGCTTACTTAAAGCTTAGTAAGGTTATTTCAATCTCTTTATTTAGCATCCAGAGAAGTAATGTTCTTCGAGGAGTAAAGTAACTTATTCATCTAAAAGAAAAGACCTAGTATAGATTAAAGATATAGCAGCCTCCCTATAATTATGATTTTCTTTTAAGTATCACACTCTCGTTGATTCAGACCATACGCCGGCTCCATAGTTCAAGTAGTTACCAGTAGTTCTCTCGGGCACAAATAATGCACTTACAGACTAATTAAATATAAAGGAGAAGAGGGGTCTGGGTATGGGGATTGCTTGGTCCTATGCTAGCTGAGACAGGTAAGCGGCGCTATTTCAAGCTTTGGATAGATGAGTGATGAGTCAGTCTGGTTCGAGAAGATCCGTCATTGTGTAATAGGTTATCTTTAGGAAAAAGAACTAGACATATATGTTTAAGCCAGCTCTGACCTAGCCCAAATGGAGCTACTTACTCGTTGATTGGAAATCCAATCTTCAAAATTAAGACCAGGCGGTATGGATGGGAGTCTAGCACAGTGGTAGAGCGGTAGCGGGACCGAAGCATGAGCCTTATAAAAGCTAGGATTCGAAGTCAAATGTTCAAGAAAAGACGGACGGAAGGTGATAGAGTTACCTTGCTTCCTAAGTAGCCCTCTTTCTCCACAACAAAACTAAAAACAAACAATGAAAATGACTTGAATATTGAATTCAACTCAGAATACTACAGATACCAAGGATTAGCATACAGGCGGGGTGCCTGCTCTTGGGCCAAGCGAAAGAACATCACATTCATCTCTAAGTGGATCACTTTTCCTAATCGCATAACCAAAGCAAAGAAGAGCCATTGTCTCCACTCACATGCAATAAAGTTGAAACAAAAGGCTCTCACGCGCACACACATGAAATTCTTTTATTTTCATTTCAAGATTGGAAAGTAAGGGTCGGTCTTCCGTTAGCCCTTCGCCCTAAGCCTCGCTCTAATCAATAAGGCGAAGAAGACCTAAGAGCTGGTTCCGAGAAAGAGACCTTTAGGTCAGCTTCCTAGGCAAATTGCAGTTCATATACGAAAGAAATGGATTCGATTCTTGCGTAAGATTGACTGGAAAGTCTGTAATATCACATGACTATGCTTTGTCTGCAATATGATTATGCTTTCTCTGTCTGCCATCTAGTGGTAATTTCCCTATTCCTTACTAAAGGAGCGAGCTCTAGTTAGATACTTCTTTCTTTTTTTCCCGAGCTGATAGCAGTCTGTAAACGTCAATCTCCCACTTCACTTGTTGTGAAATAGATCAAGCCAAAACGAAGCATTGGCCCCGACCCCATTCTCGCTTAGATAAACTCCCTCTCCCTGCTGACTTGTTCTGAGATCGGGCGATGGGCCTAGAGCTGGTGGTGGTGAGTATGACTAATCGAGCTCCTCAATTGCCGAATTCTTGATTCGGTGGGAACCTTACCGCTGCGCGCCTTAACCATCGATTTATGTACATCAAGCAGATTAATATTAATAATAAAGTACTTATAACTACTTCCTCAGGCAAGAAAGTAACCCTGCGCTTTCTTCATCGAGCCTACCTTTGCGTAGAGTTGTGAGCCTAGTAGTCAACCATCTTGGGTTCTGTGGGGAAGGAAGTCCAATTCAATCATCAGGTAGTAGAAGAAGCTTGCTAGCGAGGGAATAAACTTCTTTCTCTTCTGTCTCAACGTAAGGTGGATGATGTCGGGTACCTTCTTATATCTACCCATAGGGCTCACAAATATGTGAAAGCTATGAAAGCTACTTTACCGAGTTCCCCGATTCTAATTCCAACTTTTACCTACAAACATACTTCCCTGCCAGCAAATCAAAAAAATATCACTTTCCCAAATGGAAGAAGGGCAAGGAACCTCTTAGTACCAAGCGGGCTACCAATTAGTTGATTTCTTTCCCAGCCATTTAAATGAAATTAGTTGATACTCCCGAATCACTTCTTTTGATCTTGTGTGATTAGACTTGCCTGAACGAAGACCAAGGAGCCCTTTGGCGGGGCAAAGAAAGCTTTCAACGGAGCAAATCGCTAATGTGGGAAAGAGATTTATACTTCCCATCGTCCTGGACAACGGGGTATAAGAATTTGTCGACGAAGAAGCTTTTCAAGTAGAAAAGTAGGCTGGAATCAAAGTCTCAGGTTCCATGGAATGGCTTTGTTCCCCCGAAGGCCAAGCCTATTAGAAAATAAAGACTTAAGTCGGTTTGCGAACCCCAAACAAGAAATGTTCAGATTCCAGTTACAGGCCCGAGTGTGATAAGCCTTACGAAGGCTGTGCTATATGGGGAGGGCTTTTTGGGGGTTGTACGGTAGTGATCCGCATCCTCCACACTATCTGTAGTGAAGCCTTAGCGCATTTGGATGAGAGTATATATGAAGGAGCTTACAGCAACCCGGGGGGGGGTTTACTTTACTATACTATATGGTGTAGTGCGAACCAAAAGTAAATTCGCTAAGGGGCTCTTCTAACGTAATGAAATAATCTAAAAAAAAGTGAAGCCAGTAAGCCAGCCCTCACCCCTTTCAACGCTTAGAACGAGAAGTTCGCATTAAAATAATTTATATATTCTAATTGTCATGTCACCGCAAGAGATCTATTCTATTTGATCTGCGGCGGTATCCGGAATTAAGAACCCGCAAACCAATCAATGGTTGATCGTAATATAGTGGATTTATCGCATAACGGAAAAAGGGGACAAAGTCTTTCTGAAACGCTTCGCGCCTCACATTTGACGGGCGGAGTTCGGACCACCAGTCCTACGTCTCCGCCTACCACTCACCTTGCTCGGATTAACTCACCAAAGTCTGCTTTCGCCCACCTGGGTAGGCAGCTGAGTGCCTATACAAGTTGGAAATCGATTCGGTGTTACAACGCCACCACCACCGAGATCGATCCCGATGTCACCTTTCAAGAACAGTAGATTAATCTAATCTCTCACACTTACTAGATGTACTAGAGTATAGGACTTGGTGAGAGGTTGAACTAATATGCATGTGCGCACAGTAGATGGGAACAAAGGCTCTCTCTGTTGTTCTTCCGTACGCTCGCCTGATAAGTCTTTTGGCTTAGCTATATGTAGACCCTGGCGTGGATTGCTCCTTACCTAGCTCCCCATGCTAACTGCCGAATCTCCCTGGCTTGCAGGGAACATAATCCGTTAATTACCTTGCTTAGGATGGCAGCCGTAAACCATATCAACTTCCCATGACGTGTGGGTCCTGATATGGAAACGTGAGCTACTTGGACTCAGGGAATTTTAAGCAGCATGCTGCTTGTACATCTATTCGTAACAAAACAGCAGAGACGTGATCCTTTCGCTCAGGCCTCAGGTTGGTTTGCGTCCTGCATGCAGATCATGTACTTCTCCTTTGAATCATCGTATCTCCTCATCTGCTTATCTCTTCATTTGAATTATTTTATCTCGTCAACCTGTTCAAATATAACTCCAGTAATTTTATATTGGTTGATACTACCTTCCAGTTTACAAGCCCTGGTCTGGGTCATGTAGTGGAGAATCGAGATGCCATGTAGAACAAAGAGGCGCTGGTCTGGGCATATTTACAAGCGAACCCGCTCTATGACGGCTATGTTACATGCACACCCCCATTTTTAAGGCTTAGTTACACGTATAAGAGTCTGCTTGCTCTCATGTTTAGCTGTGTACCCATTTTGGGGCTTTACTCTTTCATGATGGAACGAGGAGCTGGAGTTGATTTGAGGTAGCGGATTAAGTAGTGATGGGCAACCTCAAGTTGACTTGTTTCATAGGGTAGAAGCTTGAGTTGATTTGCGGCAGCAGCGGCAAGCTTGTGTCGACTGCAGACAACTTGAATCCGTTAGCAACGGTAGTGCGAAGCAGCTTGAACTGACTTGTTCTAGCCATTGGCCGGCTCCTGTCGACTTGAACTAGCAAAGAGAAGCTCATGTCGACCCGCGGGGGCAGTAACACGTTCACGTTGACTCTTGTCAGTCTCAAGCCTGAACAGCACTTATTGAAACTTCAAGAAAGCTCAAACTCGATGAGTGCTAATTAAGCATAATTCAAGTCAGGCATGCCAGTATGAAGAATCATAAAATTGCAAATTAGCTGGTTCAAAGAAAGTTCAAACTGACCTATACAGCCTATTATCATATTGTATCAAACTTGTATGAACCAAGTCTCACAGAAACTAGAGGAATAAAGGTAAAAAGTAGGCCAAATCAACCTTCTAAAATATGAATTTGTGGCGCGCAATCATTTAAGCTTCCAAAAATGTCATATTAGGTATAAAGGAACCTGGATTAGCTTTTTATAAACCTTGAAAAGAAATGAAACAAGATTGGACGTGGCTTAGGCTTTTCGTGCACTAACACATGTCAAGACTGGTACAGCTTTACTACTCATGACTGGTACAGCTTTTTCTTTTCCTGTACTAACTCGTGTCACTCATGCACATGTACTAATCAGTTAAGACATTCAAATTCCAAATTGAACAGATTCAATAGAAGAACTCACCGCCAAAACAAGCGAAAGAGGAAGGGCTCCACATGGATTGCCTTTTTTTCCTAACTATCAGAAGGTTGTTGCTGTCTTTTTCGCATTGGATTTCTTTCACGAGACTCGGAAATCAAGAGGATGGGAACGACTACTGCTCAAACGCATCGGACTGAAAAGGAGGTCTCAACCAGAGCCGTTAGCGGAGGAAATCTTTCTGCCAGGATCTGGAAAGGTCCGTGCCGACGACTTCTGTCACAATCCTGATCTTAAAACAACAATATCCATTTCATAGGCGAGGGTGGGGGAGAAGCAAGCCGAACCTCTGATCGACCCCCGGACACGTAAAAAATTATCGGCGTCGAGAGAAAGACGAGATTCAGTAAGTAATTCAGTGAGTGCTTTCTTTTATAAGAAGAGCGTCGGCTTGGAAGAAGAAAATGAAATACGAACAACCGCGCTGGTCGTAATAGATCGACTTGAATGCGTCTTCTTGCTCCAGCATTCAAGTTCCATTTCAAGGAAGGACGACGTACCATGATACTTTCTGTTTTGTCGAGCCCTGCTTTGGTCTCTGGTTTGATGGTTGTACGTGCTAAAAATCCGGTACATTCCGTTTTGTTTCCCATCCTAGTCTTTTGCGACACTTCTGGTTTACTTATTTTGTTAGGTCTCGACTTCTCCGCTATGATCTTCCCAGTAGTTCATATAGGAGCTATTGCCGTTTCATTCCTATTCGTGGTTATGATGTTCAATATTCAAATAGCGGAGATTCACGAAGAAGTATTGCGCTATTTACCAGTGAGTGGTATTATTGGACTGATCTTTTGGTGGGAAATGTTCTTCATTTTAGATAATGAAACCATTCCATTACTACCAACCCACAGAAATACGACCTCCCTGGGATATACGGTTTATGCCGGAAAGGTACGAAGTTGGACTAATTTGGAAACATTGGGCAATTTACTTTATACCTACTATTCCGTCTGGTTTTTGGTTTCTAGTTTGATTTTATTAGTAGCTATGATTGGGGCTATAGTACTGACTATGCATAGGACTACAAAGGTGAAAAGACAGGATGTATTCCGACGAAATGCCTTGGATTTTAGGAGGACTATAATGAGGAGGCCGAGAGCTAGCACGAAAACAGTGATTCTTTTCCGTTCAAGAATCACAGCAAAGAAAACTCGTTCCCATTTCTCTTTTTGTGCGGGGAAGTCCCCCGCAGGAATAATAATCCACTCCAGAAAAGTGTCTTCTTGGGCAGAGTTAGGATCAGAACTTCTCCCTGTAGTGGCCAACTACTTGCAAATTTGTGCCGAGCAGCCACAAGGGGGGGGCAGCTCAAGTAGTTCAGGGGACGCCAACGCCAGCCCCACAAGAGTGGACCGCCCCCCTACCCTCAATTGTTCCGCCTTCTTGTTACTCGCTGACCGGGTATGTGGAGGATTGGGTTGCTTCCAATCCTACTTTCATGAGTGATGTTTTAAAAGAGAATATGGTGGGTCGGGGCTCTTTAGTTCACTCCTCTGCAGCTTCAGGTAGCGGGCCCTCCCTTAACCCTGCTGGGGTCGAGGTAGTCGTCGAGCCTGAAATTCATCCGGCACCCACTGGGAACTCCCAGCCGGGCCCTCTCACAATTCAAGAGGAGGAAAGGCTCAAAACAGCTTTAAACTATAAGCAAGAGATAGCTACTCTCTTGAAGAAAATCGCAATACATAACTCCGAGAACTTCGAGGAGGAAACCTCCTACGATCTAGCGGAAGCTTCCCTTGACTGGGAAGACTGCTTATGCCCCGAAAGGCTGAGCCGGGTAAAGAAAAGCCTGGAATTCCACCAACAGGAATCTACCTTTTATAGACGCACGCTGGAGTGGGTCACAGCCGAAAGGCAGGTTAGGGCAGGGCAGCAATGAAGTGTGCCGAATTTCTAGAATTTCTTAGAGAAGAAAGTCGGCCTTAAGTGACCAACAAGTGTAACCGGATTGAAATTCGATTTTCATAAAATATCTTCATCGAAATCTCTTTTGTTTAGTAGTGTAGGTATCTATCTTTGCAAATAGAGATACCGAGGCCCACCAACCTACTAGTTGTTGGTTTGGTGGGGAAAGAAGAGTGGGTCAGAGGGCTTCTTTCACTTTTGTTAAGATGTCGAGTCGGGTCAAGGAGATTCATATAAGTGATTTACTTGTTTACTTGGGAGAAAGAAGAGTGGGGAACGGGAGGGCTTCTTTCACAGTGCGTACATTTAGTGGTGCACACCTTCAACACAGGGTTAGCATTCTATACTATCTATTTCTTCTTCTTCTCAGGTTGTGCACTTGGTATGAAAAAGGCTAGTCCGCTTCCAGTCATTCATCTCTTGCTCCTTTGGTGACAGGAGCATGCGTCGAATTATTAACGTCTGCCCTTCAGTGTCACCATCAATCTAAACTTCATCATCCTTGTCACTCGGTGTCTCACTTCCGGGATCGGCCCCCGGATCTGTGTAAGGTAAGTATTATGCCATCAGTTGCTTACTTGGTCTACCCTATTATCAGGTTGTTTAATTATAACCGCCCTATACCTAAAGCTACTGATTAAGATTCTTTTATTCAACCTGAGCCTTCTGAAGAGTCCATGTCCCTTTAGCCGGTGGAGCTGGTTCTAACCTCTTCTTTCGCTTACTTCTTGAGGAATATCAAGATGAGTCCACTACTCGAGAAAGAGCCCCTGTCTTTGGCGCCTAGTCTTCAAGCTCTTCTTCAATGTAAATTGTAACTTACTCCAACGAGTGCTTACTTTCCTGGCCAGACTGATACAGATTTTACATAGTTCTTTTTCTTTCATTTGATACTGGATTTAGCTCCAGTAGTCGAACTAACTCTGAGATTTGTTTGTGCATTGTTTCCTGGGTTCCCAGTTGCTAAGAAAAATACCAGAGTGAATTACTATCATTGCGCCTGTGAGGGGATTTTTTAGCGGTTGTTCGCCCATTTCCATCCTGTTTCCCTAGCGTTTGACAAATTGGTAAGTATAACTCATCCTCGCGAAAAGCCCTAGTTTTTCCCATAAGCCTATTTCCTAGCTTTTGCCCGGGAAATTGAATAGAAGTTCTTTCCCCTGTGAGTAAGCAAGAAAACGGATGCGCGTGCTAACGGTGATTTTCTGTTTAAAGATTTACTGGGTGTACTTTGATGAAAGTTTTTTCAGTGAAAAGAATACAGAGATACCCAAAAACTCGGTACAATGTTCCATTGCTTCTACTCCGCTCTCCTTCTATGGCGATTCAGGCCATCTCTGATGCTCATTGGGCCGACCAGCTTAAAAACTCTAAATAAGGGCGTTGAAAAAAGCTAAAGGATAAATTCCATGTTTCGTTATCTATGTGAATATTTGAAATGGCTTTTATAGAAGTTTGTTTTGCCTAGGCCTACCTAGTTCATTCAAATTTATGATAGCCTAGTTCCCTTTACGGGCTTCCTTCTTTCTCTGTCGTTCGTGTTGTAGGTGGTGGTTTCTCCACCTTCTCTACCTATCCCTCTTCGATTTTGCTTTCCGCATCAGCCAGCATAAAAGGGAATGGCCTTTACACACATGCTGAGCAGTTGATCTATTGATTTGCCTGGCGCGAAGCGGTCTTCCTTTTTTTGTGGAATCTTTTACCATTTTATTCTACCCATGATATGGCATCTTATTAGTGAAAGATTTGGTTTGGAAGCCTGTTGAGGTTAACATGCTATCAAGCATTTGCTCGAGCCTCTTTTGAATAGAAAAATAGGATCAGGAGCACAAAAGTGAATAATGCTTCTTGCCTTGAATGAAAGTGTCAAATACCAGTAAATTAGACCTCTTCTATCGTTGAAGGCTGTTAGGTAGAACTTGTACCCCTCAACGGAAGTTGCTAGATTTCTTTCTAAGAAACTGCTCATAGTTTTAAATGCGTTTATCCAAGATATCAACGTTGGTGCTTAATTTGTACTTATTCATATTTTATTCTTTTGAAAACTCAAGAGGTCGTATACCATATGAGGTTTGACTCTAGCCACGAGAGCAGGCAAACGAAGTCCTTTTTTAGACCTTATTCTATTTAATAAAATTGAACAATTCACCGGTGGGTTGGAAAAAGTATCCACCTGACAGATCAGATATTTTTAGGGGACACGCTTTCGCTACGCGCCTTGTAACAGACCAAGGCCGCAGGACGGCAGACCTTTGGGAGGTTCATCTTGATTGGGAGTAGTCAACTATCAAATAGGCACTCAAGGTATATGGTTTGATCTTTGTGATAAACACCGCTCTCTTCGATCCTTACGAACTTGAGTCTCAGTTTGATTTATTTCACTAGTTAGCCGCTACGCGCCTTCTTTTGATATAACAACCGTTCGTTCATCATAGACTACTTTCGAAAATACTATATAATAGGCAAGTGGATCTATTCTATAAAGTTAGCGGCTCCTGGTTACTATTCAAAAACACCCAAACGTCCTAATACACCGGTGCATCCATACTAGATGACTGATCTGTGACTGACCTTGACTATGGAAATAATCACACCTTGCCCATGCTTGAATTCCTTTCTGTGCTACTTTCCCTAGCTAGCTATCCAGATTCATATTCCATTTATTACGCGAATACCTATGCCTATGTTTCACAAGCCTATTCTTGCCGGAACCGGTGCTTCCCGCTCCTTCAAAGGAAAGGAGGCCTATTCCCGTTCATGCCTACTTGCCTTGTTCCTATCCAGACACATCTACACCATCCATCTCTGCATCCGGGCTCGCCTCCACTATCGTTCCGGTCAAGAAGAAGAATATGCCTGCTTGCGATATAAGACTGAAGCCAAAGGTTTGCCAACTTTGGTCTTGGATGCCCTTCCTCTTTTTAGGCTTGGCAGGAGTCGGAAACACACTTGACTCACCAAATCATGCAACAACCTAAGCAAAGAAGGAAACGCAAATACGATCAACTGTTATGGATTGACTTCTCCTGTTGCTTGATTCAAAACCTGTAACTCTTTTAGCATCTCAACATTGGCATGTGAACTCTCGAAAAGAAGAAACCAATTTTAAGGCATCCCCTCCACCATAGTTTAGAATAGTCGGGAGAATAGGAAAGAAAAAAGCCGCATGCAATTGAAGAAAGGTCTTATCACACGATCCATGTTCGGTGGGAGAATTGGTTCGAATCCAATTCGAGAGGAACCCTTTTTTTAAAGGAAAAGTGGCGACTGTTGGGGCATACTGATGTCATTATGTGTAAGTTGTTCCCGACATGCTTGGAGGGCTTGGGAATGGTACGCTAAACCCCCCCGATCTATTCGGAGTTTTCCTCAGCTTGCTGGGTTTTTTCTAGAGAGGTTTGGTAATATCAAGGACCCAGAAATGGATTGTGACAGCCTAATAGAGGTAAGGAAGGGGCCGAATCGACCAGAGAGTTCATGACTCGATTTTGAAGACAGGCAAGGGAGTGAAGAATTCTGATGAAAGGATTGCACTATTAGCAGTAAAGAAGGGACTGCGAGCAGGACCATTGCGGTTTTATGCCCACAAGGGCGCATTCCGAACCTACGCTTTCAATTAAATACGAATACGAATAGGAATACCGCTCGGAATACCAATCGAAAATATGCTAAATCTACCCTCTCCGGGGCAAAGGTAAAATCCGATGCTTGGCTAATTGGGCTAACCGACCTTTCTCACCTCTGTGTGTGAATTGGGAATTTCACTTGTCAGGACTCAAGCTACTGCGGTTACCGGGGAGGAAAATAGACTTTGAAAAGGGCGTCGCTATGTACTTACTTCTTCTTGCCAAATGGACAGTAGGAAACCACAGCTATCTTATGTAGTACTTCCTGCCGAAAGGACGGAATCACCTATTGTAACTACTGATTTACGAATTGACGAATGTATGAAAACAACAAAATTACCTGGTTATTCAACCAAAATGGCTTTTATACTTAGGACTAATTAGGCGAGTAAGTTCATAGCCTAGTGGGAAACGCTAAACTAAGGAGTATTCGTCAGTTTTCAGTTAGAAAGTTCAAAGACTTCCCCTCCCAAGTCAAGTCCTACTGCCTCTATGGATCGTACTGTTGTGATTCTACCCGCCGCCACTCCCCTCGGTCGATATTTGATAGTTCTTTTTTAAGTTCAGATCAGAGCGTAATCTTCCATTCGGGAAGACCCTTTTCGCAAACCTATCCCCCCTCCTCTAGTCTGCATTCAAAAAGCAAATAATATCAAGTTTTCTCTTTTTCCTAAGAGTTTAAGCCCTTTGTTTTGGGTCGCTGTCCAGGCCTAACCATTCCATGATATAATTTTCATTTTGCCCCTCTTCCACTTTTTTCTTTTATCTGGTAACCCCTGCTCCAAATCCTGTAGCGCCGGTCCCTACAGACCAGAAACCCGTCCCATTTCCAGTTGTCCTAAGGTAATCCCTTACAGTTGGGAATGCTAAGGTAATAAACTCCATTTGCAGTTGTGCCTAACGGACTTACCTTTCCGTTGTAAATAAGTGGCTCAGTTGGTACGTAAGAGAGCTTAGTTGGCAACGTGCTGATATGCGACTTTTCAGAATCGAACTGAAATTGGTCCTCGTCAGACCGTACCTTCCTGAGGAAGTCGCTTTGGGCAGTTCAGTTGGCGATAAAAGCCTTCCTACCTCTGCAAGTCCATCGGGCCGACTACAACCCGCGGCTCAATCCCGGAACTAATGAGATCAATTAGTCTCTCCCTCACTTTTTGGCACCAAGAACCTGTTAGCCCGGCCAAGGTGCGCAGAGGTGTGTCCCGGTTCAACTTCCGAAAGTATCTTATGCCATTTTGATTCGAAATAGAAAGATCAATAAAGACGAAATACAAACAAACAAGTGAAAGAAGCCCTCCACTAGAAATATTACCGATCGGAAAATGAATCGAAGAACTGAGGACGTTTCCAATACAATACCGACAGCAGCATAAATCACAACAATTTGTTTTTCAATTGGAAGCTGCTATTTACTTGATCCAAATCAGAATAAAGAAAAGTCCCTCGATGCTCATATTCCAGTCACCAACCCAAGGGCTTGAAGGAAGTATTGGCTATGCACCCCTTGACTAACTAACTCCGTATATAAGGAGTGCAGCAATTCTATATTGTCAGTATCCCCGTGTAAATGCGACGCTATCTGTTTCATTGTAAACCCATGGGCCTTTCTAAAATTGAACAGCCGGTATTGTGGCATTCGGATCTGTCTTATTGACCGGCTTTGGTCGAGCAACCGGTAAAGATACATTTCTTTCACGGTAACTGCCTACATAACTTGTATTCCTCTTTTCAAGGAAGTAAGTCTCAGACCATATGTAGTTCTTTTTTTTTCTATGCCCCGTTAGACACTAGAAAACGAATGAGATCAGAAAGATAGGCAGACGACTTGACGATAAGGTCGGATGTTTCCGTGAGCAGTAAGCAGCGGATCTCCCCTTTTTTTGGGGAAAGCTGGTGGCCCTTTTGGCGTGTTAATTCTTTCGACGGGGCGGCCTTCTTCGTTCGGTAGATCCGGTCGAGGTGGTTTTCGTTTACCAGCGCGTAGGTGGTTTAAGTTCCTATGACCGAGTCTTTCTGGCCCCTGTGAACATATTTTCTTAATGTATTAAAGAGGGCCTCTCTAACCGGTGAAAAGTGGTAGGTGTCCACTAACGGCTATTCCTGGCTCGGCTCCGATAACGCAATTCCGGGAGGAGTCGGTAGTTGGGCACTGGATCCCTTCGGATCTGGAGAACGTGTGACACTGGGTCGGGGTTTGGTGAACCAACAGGTCGCTCCTTTAGTTGAAGTATCGGGCCCCTTTTTCGTTGCCTAGGTTACACCTTCGGAATACCCCAGACGGGGATTTCGCTCTATTCCCCCCAATCTTCACTTTACGCCACGCCGACTCTCCGTCGTGGAATTAGACCAAGGGTCGAAGACCCTTACCTTACCATAGGACCCCGTCTCCCGTATCTTATCTTTCGCACGTAGGAGATCGAGACACAGCCTTAGGGCTATGGGGAAAGTAGATCGATTGCCCAAGAATTACAACTACATAGAGGGTCTCTACAAGTCTATAAAGAAGTTTCCAAAAATTGATCGGTAGTAGTCCGGTCGCACCCGAACAATAATATTCCAGAGGGAAATGCACCTAAGATCAAATATTTTGAGCCGGCTTCCGTGGAAAATTCAGACTTTCTTTTTGATGCTGCGATCACATAAAAACATAAACTTTGAAGCTCAATAGCTAAATACATGGCAATTAAATCATGAGCCGGGATCATTAAGAGCATACTGCGAGTAGGAAGTGGAATTAATACAATGAATTCAAAAGCATCAAACCTCTCTTTTTCGAAAGAATCGAAACACATCGAAATGGTACCAGCCGTACTTAATAATAGAAGGATTTGGCAGAAATATGTAAAATTGTCCCTCCTAAAAAAATTATTCCAGAATAAATGGGCAATAGTTAGGAGAGGTGCGCCAGCGGCGAGCAGAAGCAAGGTTATTAGATACCGAAGGAAAGCCCGGCCAGAACCACACGTGCAAGTTTCCCTGCATGTGGCTCGTCCGTGATAACTTCTTCGGATTTGCGTGAACTAGCGGACCGATCACTAAGTGGTTAGTACCTCCAGCATGAGCGAACCTTTTCTGAACTGGTTAGGAATGGGCGCCACTATCCCAGCCCGGATCCAGCCGGGTTCTATTGATCATGTCCCCTTCCCAACAGTTGTACCTTGTCTTGGGGCGTCTTTCTTTGGCTTTACTATCAAGCCCGCCCGCCCAGACGCGGCGCCCTTTCGCATTATCATCTACCGCCCTTTCTTTCCTCCCGTCCCTTCACGCATGAAGATCGTCGTATGTATGTTCGACTTCGGTTGCCGGTGCAATAGAATTGGCGGGAGTATATTATGGCAGGATCAGTCACCTGGGCAAACCAACCCTCCTCCAAGAAGAATTGTGCTATGCCCCCCCCGATATCCCTATAGAGCGAAAGAGCTGCCTGGTGATCCCTAGGTTGCAGCACGTCCGGTCGTTAACTCCTCGCTAGCTGCCGCCGTTTTTAGGACCGACCGACGCCTCACCTGCATGCACAGGTACCTACGTAGTGTAGTGTCGGTCGCACATTCATAATAGCGTTCGGACTCATGTGCCTTCCTGAACCAGGGGAGTTCCCTTGCTCCTGCTGCGTACGATTAGCCAGCCTTGCGGCGGCAAAAGGATTAGGACGTCCCCCCATGCTAAGGTTCCCTGCGGTCCGGCCGCATTAGGTTAGGGAGCTGGGCGATAATAGCTCCTCCGCATCCCAAGCGCGCTGCCCTCCTAGGCGCGCAACACTAAGTAATCCAAGCCAACCCACATTACTAACTAACGGTGGATAATCATCTTTCTTAGAGGTACTAAATACAACTCCATGAATGAGCAAAATGAAGGTTGCGTTAATGAGAAAGATCTCTGGGGAAACCGCTAAAAAAAGATTGAACATGTGGTTCCGAGTTTCGATAACTTCTTCTGCTTTCATTTCCTCTCCTCCGTCTGCAAAATCACTGAGTTAATTCAAAAGTCCTGTTAGGTCACATAAAGGCGCTTGCCGCAAACTTTCCAGAACCATATGGTATACTCTTTGCCGCTTCGATTTAATTGTCCCGCCCCTCTTCCCGATCAAAAAGAGCAAATATCAACACGGCGTGGTCGTGCTCAGCTCTTTCGAGCTGAGCTTGGCTGCTGGAAATTCCTTCCCACCGCATCCTCCGCGCCTCCGCAATCAACTTCCTCGAAATGGTCTGCGCATCCAGGTAATCCTGGTTGTGCGAAACCACGGTATGAAAAAAAAGGGATTGTCCTTCATTCTCCTGCAGATCTTGATAAGCTGCCCGGAGAATAGAAAGATTATCACTTGCGTTAATATGGGAAAGATAGGAGCGAACCGCCTCCTCTAAAATGTAGGGCTCGAGGGGAAGTACGGCTTCGCTCCTATTATACATCGAAATGAAATCGAGGATAAGATCTCGTCGTAAACACGAGATCTTTTCCTCCATTAAAAATAAGCGTAGGCGGCCAGGAATGTCCTCCAGAGGGGTGTTGTGATTCAGCTCCTGCTGAATGAACGCAACCCACTCCGGATCCTGGTCATAAAGGCTCAGATAGAAGTTTAGCCCTTCTAAATGAGCTAGAGCCTGTGGGCTTTGAACCTCCGGTGGGAGTGTGATCATAAAAAAGCAGGACCCATCTAGATGGGAGACTAGTAGTAGTAGGGGTAGTATAACCCGATAAAAGAACAAAAAGACAAAAAAGGTAAGTTGTATATAAAATAACACAGATGGATATCTCAACATAAACAAATAAAAAGAGGAGGGGACCTTAGCTTTCTTAATAACAAAAGAAAAAAGAATGACACTAGTAGCAATGAAGAATAGAATGACACTAGTAAAAATGGTCCGTTCAGCCAATGATGGGTTTCGCGTCACGGAATGAATCGAAGAAACTAGCGGACTGATCACTAAATAGATACAAATAGGTGCAAATTTCGACATCACCAAAGCCCACTTCGTTCTCTCGCTCTCCTCGCGGCGCTCCTTGCTCGCGGAGCGGCATACCGAAAAAAAAAGACGCTCAGATGTGGATTCGAACCACTCTGTTAGGATTTCCAGTCCCACGCAGCCTGCCAGAACCTTTTTCTTGCTTGATTTTTATACGATTTTTTGAGCAACTAGCGCGACGTTGCGCGTTAGCGCATCCTCTTGCTCGCGAGGATTGCCAATTTGGTTTGCCGCTCCCTTCCGTCAATTGCTATACTTGCTTTAGAAAATACCTAGCATCGAATTTCCTTTCGGGAAGGGAATGCGATGATAGTTCGTAGGTAGATTGTGAAATGACTGACCATTTTAATGAATCCTGAAAGCCAGGGTTCAATGACATTAGTAAGCCTCAATCTTACAAGCAAGCTTGACGTTTAGCTATGCGTATGCCTTCCTTGCTTAAGGGAACCATTCAGGTAAAGCTTGTTTGAAACCTGAGGTAATACCAGCCCGTCCTGATATCGTGATACGCTTATTTCGGGATATTTTTGTTTTTGATTGTTTTATTCCTGTATTGCCTTTTTTGTTATAACCATTGCTTTTGAGATAGAGTTTCCTCTCGGGGAGGATTCTCGGAAGTTAATATAGGTGGTAGCAGAGAAGAAAAGGCCAAGCTATCATATTAGGCAAGCAATGTCCCGGGCATGCGAAACAGTGGTAAGAAAGTTAAGTAGGATCAGTATCAACTTCTATCTTTACCTTTGGTGAACAAGCGTAGCGATGTCTCGTCTTTCTTTCTTTTGTTGCCGTACTTGGTAGGCTCCTTGTCCCCTTGATTTTTCAAGGAACTCATTTTTTTACTGATTCAGACCGTTTACCAGAAGAGCGGTATGGTTCAGAAGAGGTACTCCGCATACAGATATCGTTTAACGAATTGCCCGATCGATTACCGATTCATTAAGCCTACCTATCCTCACAAGGGAAGCCTATGTAAATCCACGATCTTTAGGCAAATTTGAATCAATCATCGCTCCAGTGAGTAACGTATTTTTTGGACTTGTAATATTAGTAGCTATAGGCTAGACTCGATTAGTCTCTTCTCTTGCTATATTTTCTTTTTTCAGCTCCTTTTTCCTTCGTTCGTTGAAACCAAAAGGTCAGTCACGCTATTTACTTAATTGGATTGTGGATCTGATCTGTTCTTACCATACTTCTACACACGACCCTGTCAAAGCATAAATTCAATAAAGTGTAAAATAAATATAAGAACGTTGGCGCAAGTTCATCAAAGAGTTCTGCTTCCTTTTGTTTTCTCTTTCTTTTTTTTTCTTTTGTTCCAAAGCAAAGCGGGATAGAATAAGTCCAACCAAGGAATAAGTAAAGAACTACCCGCCGAGAAAGAGGAGCTACCTTGGCAAGCTCTCTCTTATCTGGTGCAGAACCTTCCTTCCCCTTAGAAAGTAGATACCTCGAACTAGTACGACTAGTCCTACAAAGCAAGCCCATGCATGGTGAAGTTCTTGAATAGTCTAACTCTAATGATACCTATGCGTCTTTCTACTTCACGCAAATTTCTCATCCCTATTTGCGCACTAATTCTACTAGATTCAAGGTATTACTCTTACTGGAACTGCAACTAGGCCTATCTTGATGATTCTTTCAGCATGGAGAACTCTAATAAAGAGGTAAGAGGATCTACTGCTTTCTAGCTAAGAAGAAGAAAAGACTCCAACTGCTGCTTTGTCTCAACATACAGAAAAAGCTACTTCTAAGAGCTTAGGTTGGCAAGTCTAAGTGCTTCCTTTCTTTCGTCAAGTGAAAAGCAATCAAAAGTAATAACCTCGCTTCTTGCTGTACCTCCTTTTGTGATGTTTCATAATTCAGATTCTCTCCAGGTCAGTTGTTGACCATTCAGTATCATCTGCACCTGCTCTACTCATTTATGCCTAGTTCATCTTGTGAAGTCAACAGCACCTACAGCAGTACCACCATTTCACCACTGCTACAATTTATGCGCTTTTCGTTAATAGAATGGCTCGCTCTATCCTTCCACCTGAAATGGAAACCGCCGTGTAGTTCAGTCTTACAAACGTTTACTTATAAGCTACGAGGGTTGGAGTACTTGATTGATGCCTGCGTGCACTATTTTGATATGGTTAGGCTCTTATCATAGCTAGCAAGCAGGTAATAAAAAGAGTTCAAGTAAGTATATAGTGGTGTATGCTTTCACATTGGGTGTATAAGTAGGAGTTGGAGTTGATGCGTTGACTGAGTTCTCCATATAGAATCTGGACTCTCTCTTCTCAATGCGCACAGTAGCACCAAGTTTTCACCAAATTGCTTACCACACCAAAGTCTCGAAGTCCCATGCCAATTGAACTTGTCATTGAAGTATGGTGTTGGTTGGTAAATGCTTCAAATTGGTGAGTGAGGCTCGCTACCATTGCGATAGTCACGTCTGACTCCTTATCTACTTTTTATGTCAAGGTGGTGCAGGAAGGAGGTTATATCAGATTGATCTGGGTTATTGTCTTTTAGAGGGAAGCAGGCAGGAAGAAGCCGCCTGGCCAAACCCTTTTGATTCAAGGAAAGTAGTATGTTTTTTATCAGAAATAGCAAAAGAAAGCAGAAGAAGAAGATGTCTAATCCTCTCCGACATGTTCCAGAAGCACAAATAACTCAATCTATCCACCATAGCACCAAACTTATCCAATTGTCAGCAAGAGTAAAAGCTTTTCTTTACCTACCAGCTACGGGTCCACTAGGGGAGCGGGTACAGAAGAAAGAGTCACCCGAAAAACCAGAAGCAAGACTCCTAATAGATAAAACAACTAAACCTTTGTGGGTTGGGATATTTACTGGAAGCTATGCTAATGAGGCGACTGACCGATGCCATTCTTGAGTTGTGGAAGCTGACTCCAAACAAATACCCCCCAGGTCTGCAGCATCTTGATGAACTTGAGGGCCGGTTCCAATTCCGAGGAGTAAGGCGGCAATAGAGCTTACCGCTTTATGAGGTCATTCCTTCTCAATGCTCGTCACCGTCGTGGTCCGGATTGAAAAAAGCCACTGTCTGTAAAATTCCACACAATGAGTAGTGGCATGCAGAGATAGAGACCTATTGCTTGGCTAGGGTAATAGAAAGTTGAAAAAAAAGAATGAAAAAGAAAAGCTGTATATTATGGTATATGGAAGGGACTTGACCACCAAAATGTTGTACTCATTCTCAGGAATGCCTAGAGTACTACTGCGACTGCTAATACTGTGGATTCAATAGGCTGCCTCTTCATGCCATCCATTCCTAGCGTAAACGCTGTTCTCTAGTGGAGTGTCGGCAAATAAGATCGGAAACGTTTCGAATATGGGCATGGCCAATAGCTAGTTCTTTATTGGCTTTCTCCCGCTTCGACTCAATCTTCCGATGATTTGCTATGCGTTATCTTTTCGGGGTCAGGTTGATTCTCCTGAAAGGTGAGGCTTTCTTTCGGGTGGATACTGAAGTTCGTTACCCGGTGATGTCTATAATAGATTGAATCTATGTTCTTCTTGGGACTACCATCATTTTGATATAAAATTGAATGAAAGAAATGGTGAAGTGGATCAACTGCTTTTAGTTGGCCAAAGGAAAGTTCCAGATCTTCCAATCCCTCGGTCGGTCTAATCGTTGGGCGGCTATGTCCCAATCTCAATGTCGATTTGAGTGCACTACGTACAAGGCTTTCCAACCCAATTCCTTTCAGGAGTATTTTTTCTCGTAGAGTGGAGCGTTGAAGTTTCTCATTTCTGCCAGTTATCATAGCCAAACAGGTAGAAAACTTAACACATCCATGAGAGTCTGCCCATAGTAGATAGATTTCTTTGGTGCTTCTCTTCTCCGCTGCGCGCCTGGCTCATTCCCTCAGCTTTAGGAAAGAGCGAGCCATTCCTTGCCGGGGCGGTATGAGTGAGCCATTCATCTGTTGGATGTATGGAGCCGACTCAGTTGGGGGCAACGCCAGCAACCTAATAAGCAGAAATTAGAGACATAGGAATTTCGCGAATACATACAAACGCTTCGCGCCTGGCTCACAAATCGAAAGCTGCAGAGTAAGCAATTGTTAGAAAACCAAGACAGGTCAATTGATCCATCTTAAGTAAGCACGCACTGTCTGTGTGAACTAGACCGCCTAGTAAGGAGATGCTTATTGCTATGTGGTTTCCACTCTTTCTTACAAGAGCTAATGAACAGGAGCTATTCCCTCCCTAAAGTTCCAATAACAGTATATGAAGAAGCATGCCATGATATATGATCATATCGTTTTTCCCTGCCACCAGCTAGATACCTATCTAAGCAGCAAGTCAGGAGTGTTTCAAGTAGAATAGGAGTGAAAGAGCTAGCTCCCGCCCATACAAAACACTATTGACTAGATAGTTTACTAGTATCTTTATTAACGATTCTATTGAATAGTAACTGAGTGCACTACTTACGAGTCAGGTTAGGAATTGAAGAGGAAGAGCAGCTAGTCCCGAGCTTATGCCACTACTGTCCTATAGGGTTGAAAGCAACAATCACATTGGATGTAAGAAAGAATTAATCAATTCTATAAACTATATCGGTGAATTTTATGAAGGAAAGAGTGCAACCACGATAATGTCTCTACAAACATGAAAGGGTATACCCGTGTGATCGAATCCATCTGATGCACTAATAATAGTAAGACCAAGGGTAGGTGACCCTGCCCGAATAGCAGAATTCAACCTTGTGTCTGACGCACTAATAGCATCTTTCCTCTAGAGGAAGAAAGAGTGATTCGGACTAAAGGCTATAACCAATCAATAGTATGAATCCCCGGGTAATCCACGACTAAAGGCTTCAAACCTTCCATGCGAGCGAATGAGTAAAAAGCAATTCCAAAGAGCTAAGTAAATCCACCCACTCCTTCTGTCTATCCTCTAGCTTCCTATTACATACAGGTGCTGATGTTAAAGTGTTGATCACTCCGTTAACTTGATTTTGAATGGTTCTTTTTTTGGAATGCAAATGAGAGGATATGAAATGGTACAAGCCTACGCCTAACGAATAAGGAATAGCGAAGAAGAAATCTAGCTACTTGAGCTGACTGAAAACAAGCTCCTCACTATCTTGTTGAAGCTATGCCTCCAACTTGCTTGTTTGATCTCCGATCTTCTAAGGGATTCTACTCTTCTTTTTGATTGTACTCTGCTTCGGTACTGGAGCGAGACAAAGTGGCCTGTTTCTTAGAGCTCCAATAGAGCAGATTTGAGCCTATAAACAGACAATAACTCGAAGTAGAACGTCTATCTCGTCCGGGCACCCGGCCCAATCCGCATCAGAGAAAGCATCGCTCAGCCTAAGTCAATAGGGTATGATCTGTCTCTGGCACGGGCATGGCTAGAATGGGCACGAACTGGTCATTGTCATAGGGATGCTAGCCATGGTGTCGTAGCATGATTCTAATAGGTTAGAGGTAAAACTTTCTATTTGAATAGGGACCTGTTAATATAAAAATATATACATTGATAAACTCTAAGGTGTTTCCTTAGCTTCAAAGTCTGGGTCGAATAAAGAGAAACTCTACTGGTAATGTGAAAAGAGCCCTACCCGCGTTCATAGAAGATAAGACGGAACAAACTTATTCTTTGAAACTAGGCTAAGGCTTGTATTCTTGCTAGTATTTGTTTTCATTCTTTATTGCATCTCCTTTCTTGCTGCTTTGGAAAGAGTTATCTAGCTAAATTATATTACCGTCCCTTGCCCCGGTACTTTCCTTATGCAGATGGCGGGTAGAGAGAGAGAGGGTCACTCCGGGATGGGCGAGATAGTGGGTCTGGTGGGATTCTCGCATGGTGTCTTAAGCGCGGAGCGGGATGACTACATCCCCTTTGCTTTTGCTACTACTACCACTAGTCTAGCTCTTGTTTATTTGCAACCCTATACTTGTTTTCATAGTCTTTTGACCGGATTTTACTTGATAGGGATTTGATTTCTTTTGCAGGAACTGGGATTGCACTAGCTGGTGTCTTGGGTCAAGAAGGTATCTGGTATCGTGAAAGTAGGGCAGGTTTTAGATAAGTTTGATACTCCAATCCCCTATGACCTTATTGACACGGCACGGGACGAGCCCATTCCTGACGAGTGATTTAGAAAGGAGTGAACGAACTACAGAATGTAGCGAGCTTCTTCCTTGGTGACCTAACCACTTGAAAAGCAACAATCTTTTCTTTTACTTAGTCACAAGACGAGTAAGTACCATTCGAAACCAGAGCCGCCTGCACTTAGCTTGTTCCGCTGCAGAAAAGGAAAAGAAAACAAAAAAGGATGTCAGCTTCTGGAAAACTGGGATAGCAGTTTCCAATCGTATTTATGGCATTTTCTTGAAAACGGTTGTTCGTTTGTAAGCATACTTTAAGCCAACAATCAGATTTAGATGCCTTCTGGTACCAGTTCAATTCCTTATCACTTTTATCAGTATTATTAACGATAAGTTATGGACACAACTTTGGGCATTTTCAATACAACTTGGTACATTTTGAGATTAGTGCCTCAACTAAGCTTCGACATTGGCTGATTTGGTTCAAATAAGTCTAAATGAACAACCTTCGACTGGTACACACCCAGATCCTATACCACTAAATGCTAAATCTGTACCACTGTTGTTCCTTTTGTTTTACCTTTATTCTAACATGTTCTAACAAAGGAGCACTTTGATACAGGTCAAGAGCCAAAGCATACTCCTTCTAGTTTTTAATAGGTCTACTAAATGCTTTTGCGTGAGGGTACTGTGCACCTACTTACATCTTAGGGTCATCCTTGTACTGCGCCGGGTGCTTTGCTCACTATGCTGGTCAAAAGCTTCCATATAAGGAATGACTCAGCTACGCTTCCTTCTTCCGTACCAGTAGCTTATAAGTAAAAAATAAGGTTATTTCCTGGTCAATCGATCACATGATTACTTCTTCCAGAACTCTTTGACCCTAACTATGTATGCATCTGCTTCGCCAAGAATTAGATTTCCAAGCATTCCAGGCTTTGACACCTCCTTTTATAGGCTATGTAAGAGGTGAGACTAAAAAACAAGTTTTGAATTGATAAATAAAATAAAAGCAAAGAGATTTGAGCCATATGCATCAAGCTGAAACTTCCTTCTTGCATACGAGCAGAAGCACAAGAAATTCTTAGAGGTAAGGATTGATTACTAGCATATTCAATTAGATGGGTTCTTTTTTCACCCATTACCGATCCCAACATAAAATGCATAACCGCAAGTGCTACAGGGATACCGTTGAGTTGACCTTGAATAGCTTAAGTCAAAGCTCTTTCTCTTTGGATTTTCATCCACCCCACCCATGTAAGTAAAGTATCTCTTTTGCTGAATAAACAGATTTTTATAAGCATATTAAGCAAGGTGTTTGTCTTTTTCTTCAATCCTACTTGTTGAATTCTTCACTGTACTCTACGAGTTTCAATTCTGAACCGTCTGAGAATCCTTCCAGTTATTCCTTACTTAGGATCTTTTTCTATGGTCAAGAAAGCATATTATCATCTGTGCACAAGTACCCAAATCAAAGATGAGATTAGATCTAAACTCTACATTGGTAAATGAAATGCACCATGTTGAAAAATATAGTGATTTCTTGAAATCACTTTCTTTAACAATAAGTCGTCCGTCCATCAATTAGCGTATGGCGCAACCTACTACTTTGGTATTTAGAAAAGGATTTCTTTTCTTCCATAAAAGTATTTTAATGTTAGCATTCTTCTCGATAAATTTACTTTCTATTCTAATAAGTACTTTCTTGATTATTAATTATTTCACCAGTCGATTTAATTAGATTTAATTAGTATTTCGTCTTTCCCCTTACTACGGGCTTGCTTTGTAAGCAACTTGATACATTTTTTCTATTCTTAATTATGATAGTGTTTTTTGGCTTCTTATGAACAAGCACTCTTTTCAATAGTAGAATGCTTTATTTTATGAATAGATATCCTTATAGTCAAATAAGATGCTTCCTGTTTGCATCTGTATTATAGTTTTATCTTGTTTGTGTAGCATGACGAGTGAAAAAGAATAATTGTTTTTATGTCAATGGGTATAGTAAATAAGAAACATACCTACCTGAGGATAAATAAAGAACACAGACTACGTCACCTGCTCAAAGCCTATTCCTACTGTAAAATCTCGCTATTTCAACTCATCCTAGCAAAGAGCGTTAATGTTCCATCTGTGTAGTCGAAGTTTTTGTTCATGCACCTTCTTTTCTAGCCAATGCTTTTCCTGTACTTACCTATAATCTCGTGCTGATGATAAGAGAATAGTCCTTACTTTCTCACTAACTAATGCATACTTCTCAACCTTGACTTGGTATACAGGTAGGTGCTAGTCCCGGTTACCAGATACCCCTATCTTCCTATTCCTGGCATACTTAACTAGATTGGTACATTCTACTTGAGTACTCTTATTTATTAGTTGGTCTCAAGTAAGCTCTAAATTACGTACAGCTGAGTAATAAGTAAAAAATGCCAATATTATTAACTGATCTGCTGTGAAAAGCATGTGTCATAAAAATGAATCTGAAGATGGGTGGTGTGCTTAGCTTAGCTGAACAAGAGTTTTTACTTAGACCTGCCATACTACTTAATTAAGGTTGATATGTGCCGCACGCGCCTCGTAGAAGCAGTAAATAGTTATTTTCCTTTTTTTCATTTATACTACTCTTTCTCTTTCTTAACAGCTTGTTGCTCCTTACTCTGGTGAAATCTTTATGCTAGGATTGAATAAAAGTCGGGATAAATGGCAATAATCTGCGTATAAACTACTCTTGCTCATCTTTCTTTTCTTTTCACTTGATTGATTTGGCTGGCTTTGACTGACATTCATTCCCCACGAAGTGTTTCACTCTGAAGAATGACTAGGACAAGTGGTTAACATAGGGGCGGCTCTTATCATAGGATTTCTTTCTAACCACACTGAAGTTACTGAGTTTATCGACTGGGTGTTATTGAAGAAATAAGAGAAGACAGGATTGGACTTAATGGATTGACTTGTAGATTTAGTTCATTTACTTTGTGCATTTGCTCAAAACTTAGGGCAGACTACTTAAGTCAATGTGTGGGTCTTTTCCCACCATCGATCATACCTGCTTTGATCGAGGAGACCTGCCTTGCGCCGCATTGGCTAAACCTTCTTGGCTGGCCTGCTTGCATTACTAGTAAATAGTTCTGAATATCAGAAGTTCTTTGGTACCATGAATTGCCCAGACGGAAGAGTCCCTCCTAAGGTGAGTGGTGCTGACGAAGCAAGCGGTAAAGAAAAAGCTGTACTTATAACTGCTCAACGTCGAATCATAGGATTAAGCCAGGTCTAGCCCACCTCTCATGTATTTGAACTAGTGTCGTCTTCGCTTGGTAATATTAGAGATTGAAGGGAATCAACTTAGTAAGCAGATGCCTACTTTCTATGTGAGTTAATCACACATTACTGATCGAATAGTATTAACAGAGAAGTCACATAAGCACGTTCCAATCTCAATTCTATCTGGGTAAAAGGGCAATATACGAAAGGAAGGATCGATAACTGATTTATGGCTTTCAACCTGCTAACTTAGCATCTTATTTCTTTCTCCCAATCTGGTATCGACTAATAAAGCGCGCCTTCTAACTCATATCTGTCTTGCTATCTTCCATCTAATACCAGTGAAACGACAACTCCTGATAGACCTTCTGATACGACAACTGCGACTTGCAGTTTGATATCCGGCTTGAACTGTTCTATCTGGCTTTCTATCTCATATCCGCAATTAAGAATTCAAAGCAGTAATTAAAGTATGGATACGATGGCTTTGCCTTGCGTTCTTCAATCATGGCTTTCAAGTCTGATAACCGCAATTAGGAATTCAAAGCACTCTCGAGGCGAGCACAAGCAATCTGATAGAGGAGCTACTAATACTATAGATAGGAAACGCCTAAGCAAGTATGATACGAGATAGCAATTCTATCTTTGACTGGTTTTTTCAAACTGATAACTGCAATTCAACTCCCGGCAACTACAAACCACTAATCTTATTCCTTACTTCAATTCTTGTACCAAGCCTACTTAATTTCCAATCTCACAAGCAGCAGCGGTATGACCATACTTGAGTCCACTTTGGTTGGCACTGTCTATGATCTCTTGTAACTCCATTTTGCTTACTCGAACCGCACTTTGGAAACGCTTTGAATAGAACTGTTGAAACGGGCGGTATTAAATGCCTGAGACTTAGGTAGGGTTTCAGCAGGCCGCAGGAGTAGGCGATAAAAGCAAGCAAATAGAAAAGAAAGCCAATGAAGTGTCGTTAATAGCAGATAGCAAATACATTCACAAGCTCTATACATTAACAGCGGTGTGTGTCCTAGCGGTCGAGCAAGTGTTCGCTCGCTCAGGGAGTAGTATTTCACAAGTATGAATTGCTAGCAGTGGCAAGTAACCAAGTGGAATATCAGCCGTTTCACTGGGAACTTGCCTATTAGTATGGATGCTTCCTCTAGTGCTTACCAAATTATGTCATACTTTCTATTGGATTATGAACTAGGTAGAAGTACAAATCTTCTGAAAGATAAGGTAATACGCGATCTTTATAAAGATATTCTTTATGATATAAAGCCACATCTTTATAAGACATTAGGTGAATCCCTCTATGAGATTGTTGAACCTCATCTTACCCGTAAGCTAATTAAAAAAGATATATATGCCTATTGTCTATGGAAAGACTCATTTTAGTGCTATTAATGATGTAGAACAAGCACTAGAATACAGTATTTCTCGATCTGATGCATCCAAAGTGGCTGGTGCTCTATAAAAATACTGGGAAGTGAGATATCCAGCTATAAATAACCTTATGACACTAGTAAACGAAGTTGGTTGGTTTACTTAATTTTGAAATAAGCCTGTTCGCTATCAGTCTCATTATTGTTCCACTGTTCAGGAAACCATCAGATCAGATAATGTTACTACTACTATATATAATAATATAATAGAGCACTTAAGAAGAAACATAAGATTACCCTTGCCATTAAGCTAATATCTCCCTTGCCATTAATTCAACAAGGCTTCCGAGAAAGGCATGTTACGGAACCTAAGAACGCCTACCCACCTATTAACTTTATTAATTCTGAGCTTTGGACGTTAGGAATGAGTGGAATGAATAGACGACGTACTCTCTCTAATCGGTGCAGCCTGCTGAGTGCCCTTACTCTTGGTCATAGGCTTCGGAGAGTCAGACTGGAACTACGGCTATGGGAAAGTTAGCTATGGAAGGAAAGCATTTAACTACCTCACATCTGGTAAGTGTAGCAAGTCCAAATCCCTCATCTCATACGTTTCCCTCCTCCTCCTCTTGAACTCTTATGCTTATCATTATTGCCGGTGTAGATCAGATCATCGACATAGAAGTAGACAGGTACCTTTGATGTTTGAACTTATTAGCGATTTAGCTTTTAGCAGAGCTTCCTTTTCTAAGTCAGATCTCTATGGAACGAACTCCCTTGAGGGTATACAGACCTATTCAATATGTCATTTCCGAAACCGTACCCGCCTGCTCAATCTTAGACACTGTGGCTACGTGCCTTCAAACCACCGGGGTTCCGTCTTATGTCAGCCGACAGGACTTCTAGAGCCAAGGCAAGGAAACAGAACTTCCACATATCCTTTTTAGGATCTTGGCGGTGCCCAACCCTTGCATTTCTTCTTTACGCCGACCCACCTCTTGCTAGGAATGACTCTCCTCCCATGCCCATGGGAGTCTCTTTAGCTTTAATGAAATAGAAAACGAGGCCGACATTACGCCAATTCTGAACCAGGAGAAGATCGAGCAGAATTCCTCGTACCTTGATCGTAGATCGTCTGGATTCATCATTTCTTTTGATCAAAAGATCATGAAACTTACAGTGCCATTCCGCTCTTAGAATTTGAAGAAGATTGCCCAGCCGTTGATGATCGCTAACCTGGAGCTTCTATATACCACCCTTTTTCTTGTCTCTTTAGCGGGAGCTAGTGCCTGTTTAAAAATCCGATTAAGTGGTTCTAAGGAATGGATTGCGAAGGAAAATCAATATCGATATCGGTATATCGATGGGACGAGGGCTCTGCTCACCACTGTGATTGGGCTTAAATTTCCTCTTTTTACTAAAATATATCCATATCTATAGCTTCATTCCTTCCTTGCAAGGTTCTTTTTCAATACTGGATTTCGTCTTGCTTTCCGTTTCTATCCCCTCGGAATACTGCTTAGATCAGGCTGTAGGTACCGGGCTCACTCACTCAACCAGGGAAGACCACATTGCTTAAAACAAAAGAGAAGGACGTGATGTCTTTCGGGAGCGCCGGCCACCATGAACACGATATTGGCTCCGCACTATATTTCTCAATAGCTACCTCAATAGCTACATAGTGAAAAAGTAGACTGTATGGATCTTATTGTTCGGTCCTAGAGAAATGGTCCTTTCGAAAGAAAAGAGGAAGGTCCAATGGCTCAAATTCTATGACCCAGATCCTGAGGCAGAGAATTCTTTAGAGGCTCAAAACTTGAGAAGTGGAACCGCTACCTAACCCAGCTCAGGTTTCTGAAGTGCCTGCAGCATAAATCAGTGAACAGGTTGGATGTGCAATCTAGCCGATTGCCTATTGCTTTCCATCAAGCAACTAATTGAAATAGAAGGCAAGAGCTCCAGTTCCAGTTCCTGTTGGGCAAGGGGGATAGTACAATCTACGGGACAAGCCCGGTTTCTTTATACGAATCTCGCCTATTTATCACTTTTTATACCTGTTGAGTACGATGACATTCAGACAAGGCTTAATCGACCTTAAAGAGCGGATTCTATAAAGACTTGTGGCTTCTTTGGGCATGATAACAACCGACTTGTTCACACCTGTATGAGACCAAGGGACCGATGTACGTACCATACCCAGGGCCTAGGGAATAGAATGGCCACCCCATCCATACCCTTGGGTACCGAGTTACTTATTGGCAAAATTCCTTTTGGCATTGGATTGGAAAACGCCCTCGGTGAACATCAAGAAAGAGGGACCATGAGAGCCTGTGAAGCTTCGGCTTATCTCGATAAAAGGTCACAATGTTCTTACGATCTGAGCCATCCGGCAGGAATGAGATGAGAACACGGCGTATCTTTGTAGCTGATCCACCTCACTCAGACTTGGTATACCTAAAATCTTTACTTGGTAACTTAGAACTTAAGTTCTGCGAACTTATACTTATGAGAAAACAAGAACGAATCGGACCTGCTTTGCGAAAACATCGAAGAAGAACGAAGTAATTTCGAACATGAACTATGGATCATTTTTTGATTTCTCATTTAGTTTGTCATATTATCTTGCAAAAATGGATTTTTTTCGTAGTTTGATCCTGGGACTCGAACGATAAAATAGTCATTTTCACTTTTTGTGTTGTGATACCTTTGAGCCGATACTTGACATACCCCCCGCCGAAACAGAAGGGAGGGAAGCAGTGACAACTCAACCCACGGCTTCTTCTACCCACCTTCCGGGATCAAATCCAACTCCAACTCCTGAGGAGGGTCGCGAAGAAGTACAAAATAATAAAATAAAATAATTCTAAAATTTGGATAAAAAGTTGCAAGAATTCAATGACCGGTATACGGACCGGAAGGATTATAGTGAACTTCAATCTTTTATGTCGGAATTGTCGGGCTCTTCCCCTGAAGATATTGATTTTCAAAAATGAAAATTGGAATACGAGATTATGCTCGGTAACGAGCATTTCCGTTTGAAAAAAAGCGTTGGGCTCTCGCATGCCTTTGCTTGATGAGACAGCAGCAGGGCTCGTCAATTTGTATGAAGAAGAGCAGAAAGTACGGGGCTTACTCAGTCAAATTCTTTTGAATCAAGGAAAAGAATATACTCTTTAAAATCTTTTTCTCCTAGAAAAGGACCTGAGAAAACCTCATAGACGTGATGGTCTCATAGATCCGGTTCTCCCCGCAATTCCTTTCTAGTTTTAGCAGAAATAGAGGGTCGGACATTACGTAGCTACTTACCTGTGAATTCAAAATAGAAAATAAAGGTATGAACCCTTCCCTTAGACTCACAGATGTAGAAAGGTTGCCTCTCTTCTTGTCTTGAACTGCGTAACCAAAGCGACTTACTCTGGAAAGATCTGACGAGGGCCAATTTCAGTTCGAATCTGAAAAGTAGCATGCATATAAGCAGTTGCCCTAACTGAGTCTGTCTATTAGCCAATTTCTTCAGCCTTTGCTCAGTCTATTAGCTCTTGTTACCCTTAGCTGCACTGGTGGGTGAAATTACAGTTTTGTTATGATAAATCACTCGTGGGATCATTCGTTCGGGTCACCTCTTTTTTAAGCACTTGACCAAAAGCCTATTTCTATCTAATCCGTTGGCTTCTTGACTTACCTTCCTTCTTGCAATAATGAATAGGTTTTGTCTCGGCTCCTAGTTGATAAATTCTACTCAATCTCAGTCTTTGCTTTGACAGTTAAAGGTCTGTCGTCTTGAATGGGTTGTTTGAGGGAGGCCATACATCTTCCTTCTTTTCCTATTCTTTCCTCAATCAAACCAACCCATCTCTTCTCCACAGGCACTCAATCCCTATTTGAGACAGCAAGACTGACCTATTATTTATTTGCACTTCCCGATATCAAGAGGTTCTTACTTACCTTTGACCAGTAAGACACGAATGATCTACTCATCAAGGGATGTGATGGCCCATCAGGATCTTACGACGAGTGGATCATCCCTATACTTAACTCAGCCCTGTGCTATACTCGAGAGTAGGTGGAAACATTAACGTATCTATCTTTTCGCTCCCCTCCTGCCTATCCCTATGGATTTGAATCCAGAAGCAAGGGCACCACTTCGCGTATCTATTTCGATTTCCTATTTTGATAGATAATGGAAGAATTCAAATAAGCAAAACTATTGGTTCTATTCTCGTGCAGGGTCGCCGATACTCGTCGGTACCCTCTTGTCCTGGAGCCGGTGGAAAAGGGTGGAATTTCCTAATCCCGTGTCCAAGTTAGTCTACCGAAATCTGACCATGGCTAAACAGGGCTTTTATCTTGAGCTGCTTCAGCATACTACTACGATCAAGGCGGAAAGTCCAGTGCTTATTGATCAAAGAAGAAGCGATAGGGGTCTTCTTAAGAAGAGTTGCTTTGATGAAAAGAGTGTAGCCATGATGGCAAGTCAAGGTGGGGCCCTGTGAAGGCAAGCCTTGTGTATGTTGGCGTGATGACGAGAGAAAGGAAATGACCTTGAACAATAGCTGTCTGTAGCACACCCTGCAATGACTTCGACCAGCGGACCAGCCTATCCAATACCCTACGCCATGCTTGATGGCTTGGCCTGTGGCTTTGTTGACCAGTGCAAAGGCCCGACAACCGTTCTGAGAGTCGCTGGGTTTAACCAGCTAAGGATGTAGCTGTCATCTCAACCAGAAGCAAGTAAAGACGGGAACCCCTCTACTCTAGTATTTCGCTTAGGAGGGGGACTCGGAGAGCAAGCCTGGTCTTGCAAATGAAGAAAATGAATGGAAATGAAGTAGTTGTTTATTTAAAAGCAAGGAAAGATAGCACTTAAGGAATATCAGATCGGGTTGTGAAAGAGAACAGGATCTTAATGATCAAAGAAGTGATTCAAAGAAAACTGGCATGGTACTCCGCGCCATGGCTCTGGTACTTAGGAATGATAGTAATAAGATGTGGAGAAGGAGAAAATGAGTGACTTTCTGCCGGAGAATAGTAGTCATCTGTACTCGTCTTTTGTCCTTCCATACTTACTAAGCAAACTAGGTCACACCTGGACAACTAGGGAACATAAGCGGGTGATCTAATGATTCAGTGGGGAAATAAAATAAAGCTACGAATCCTCTTCCTTCGATTCCGGTCTAGACAAAGGGATAGGATAGGCCTTTCAGTGATAGATGAAAGAAATAGCGTATCTGGTCAAGCGAGGAACTACGGCATGTTTCGAGCAAGAAAGGATCATTATTTCTAGATGGACCTAGAGAATTGATTTAAGCAAGTATTGGCGTAGGAGAAACCAGGGTAATGCAATGACAGATAGGGTTTTAGGAAATCAAGTTAAGGATATGAGGAGCGAGGAGGACTATAATGAGGAGGGCTAAGAAAGCCGTTGATTCTGCCCTCGGACGTATATATAAATAGAATTCTAAAAGAAAGTCAAGTAAGTTGGGTGGGTTGAGCTGTGTAAGTTAGTTCCCTTTGAAGAACCTAGATCACTCTACACATTATTGATCGGGAAACAGGAGCTGACCTATCCGTTCGTGCTATAGCAGTAAATGGGGATCGAATCAGTTCGTATCCTAGAGCTTCTTTGGATATTTCTCTCACGTGACGGCACGCTTTATAGGCTTTCTAGGTTGGTATTCTTTGTGAAACAGCGGTGTACGGGAACATCTCATTTCTTCATAGCATACAATCAGTCCTACCTCGTGCGAGACATCAATGAATGTGGTAAACCAGGTAAGCCTTTGCCCACACGAGTTCTTGCTCACACATCAAAGTACCCCTTCCCCTACCTAGCCACCTTACATACCCCACCAAGACCCACATCAATACATTCCAGAAAAAAGACCCATACCAGCCATGGCTACCGACTCACCAGCCTCCTGGCCAGAATTGCTACCGGCTCAACTCTGACCTTCCCTTCTTTTTAACTACTACCTAGGCAGCACTCCAAAAGGCGGGAAGAGCTAAAAGGGTGATCTTCGACGTAAACTTGCTTTGCTTCTCATGTTTCCATGCTCCTTTCTGGTGGCAGGAGGCAAAGAAGAGACATAATGGAGATAATGATGGTTCAAATCCAACCATTCCTTGGGCGTGGTTCGAGCGAGAATTCAATGATCAGTATTTAGATGTTATGTCTCGGGAAGCGCTTCGACAGCAATTCGTTAGCCTAAAACAAGGGAGTGGTACTGTTCAGGACTACAATATGAAATGCGACAACTTGATGAGGTATGCTCCCGACATTGTGGCAGATGACTTCCGCTTGCGACGGCAATATCTGGAAGGGCTTCATCCCAGATTTACACAAATAATCGACCTTCCTGGTACAGTGAGACTAGTGGATCTGATGGCACATGCGCTACGAGTGGAGTCATATGAGCCTAGCAAGGGTCAGCAAAGCTTTGTTCTCAATGTAAAGCCACGAGTTGATGGATCATCAATCAAGGCCAAGTCAGTCAATGAATTCCCCGCCATCAGCAAATCCAGCTAAGCCAAATTCTGGCGTTGTGAATTACGAGAAGGTTTGGTGTCGATATTGTCAAGGGAGACATCATGAGTCAACTTGCTACAGGAAGAATGGCACTTGTTACAATTGTGGTGGGCTCGGTCATTTCGCTAGGGAGTGTCCCAAGCCAAATTCAAAACTCATGCTTGGAGACCGAACCAAACCGATGACACAGGGAGTAGTGGCGAGAGGCTGGTTGAGAGTGGTAGCATCTTGAGGGTGTCTACATCTTAGGGCATGCAGTCGCGAGTTTCGAGCATTTGTCGAGATAAGAAGGTGAGGGTGTCATTTTCAGTTTTATTCGGGACTTTAGTCCGAAACCAACACCTACTGATCAGGTACTAGTAGTTGGAGTCTAGTACGGGTTTTTTCACTAGTCAATTTAGTGGAATCTGATAGCACTGGCCCCGAAGGATAGTTAAACGCAAGATCTAGGACTAGTAGATCCCCCCCTCTGACCAGAGTACTCATCCCTGTCTCAGCACCTCTCTCCCTTTCCAGTGGACTGAATCTGTTACCCCACTTTGCTTCAGCTTGTTTGTACATCACCAGTGCTTTCTTCTCCAATAAGCTCATCATCCTCCCACTCCTATAGAAGGTTAAAAAAAGGGTTTGAGGGTTGGAAACGTATACTCATTTCCTTAGGGAGTCGGATGGTTCTCATAAACTCTTTTATTTTATATAGTGAAATCTTCGATTAACAAGTTGTCTTGGGCTTTGGGATGGCTTTTGGGCAATAGGTTTACTTTGGATTGGACAAATAGGGGTTGCTCTTAGGCTGCTAGAGACTAGACTGTTCCGGTCCCTTTGGGCTCTTCTTAAACTTAAAAGAATATGCTGTTCTCTTTCTTCATTGGGTCTGTTTCTCATCCCAGGACGAGGTATATTCCCCATATCCCCAAAGTAACTCTGTCCCGAGGCATCTGAGGCCCCGACAGTTCTTCTTGCTTTAGCTTGGATACCGGATAAGTTGATCTGATTCAAGATATCTTAGAACACAGCACATTCAGTGCATAGGCCGGCCATCATCTCTCCCCAGCATTTACAGCTAGAAAGTCTTTCAGTCATCGTCCCATCATAGATACATACTCCTCGCTTCATCCATCAATCTTTCTCTGATCCTAGCCGTGTAGTAGATCCGGCTTTATTCGGCTAAAAAGAAGTGTGTGGCCGTCGTATCTGCTCGCCCCCTCCCTTCTATTGAATACCAAAAACAAAAGGTATTTGCATCAACATTTCCCTTTCCCGCACAATCCAATCTATTGCCATTGCCAAAGCTAGTCGAGGAAGAATAGAAGAGTTACAGGATGAGAGCCTCTTTCTTCTTATGAATGGAAGGAAACATCAAAACAACGCTAAAACCGAGTTCATGTATGCACGTCCAATTAGAAACTCCCCTCCCTACGTGGGACCTATCTTCCTAATGCCTTGCTTCAACTACTACTTAGAGTTCTCCAACGGACCTGTAGATATGGTATCTAGTTTGCTTTGAATAAATCAAGTTGTAAGAAAGTGATCTATCTCATAGTTCTCCATACCAAAAACCATTTATTTCACTGCAAAGACGAGTACGACAAGAAGAGAGGAGTAGTACAAAAGACCCATATCATAGAAGAGTGAGACCTCCATAAACTCTTACCTATCCCAATAGACACATGACCTAGCCTAGCCCCCACAGCCCTATTTCCTGTACCCACGTTCTTTCAATGCCAATACTGCTACTCATACATATGAGACGGGTGAAAAATGGGTGAGAAAAAACATATCTACTTTGTAACGATTCTAGTTTTATTAGACTCCTTACAAGCCAAGCCCTATTTTTGACAAGTCATAGAGTCATCCGCCCTGTTTTCCTCCTATGCTTCTCTATTCCTATCAATAAGCCCTTATCCCGATATTCCTATAATGATGTGGTATACAACTAGAAAATCCAATCTTTACATTGATCATATCCATGGTATGGGTCGTATCAGAACGAAGAAGGAAAAGATTCATTAGCAAAAGCACCCGAAGCAGATGGATCAACATAACCACAATTGACCCTGTTTTCCACCTACTAGCAGGAGGAGTATTCATTTAGTTCTGGAACACTTCCCAAATCGATATACGAAGAAGGGCAATCTCAGTATTTAAGTAAGAGATTTCTTATATGTATGCTAATCCATGCATCTGGAATGATACTAGCATAGGAAAGAAAGGAGTGTGTTTAGCGAGTAATAGGAGAAAGGAGTGTGTATGGCTAGGTAATAGAGAACAATAAAGGAATCAACACCTGCGTATCGTTCCATGGACAAGACTGGTAGTACTGTTGACTTGACTTGACTCTCTTCGAGCGAAAGGTGTTCCCACGCAATCGCTATCGCTGTTCCTACGACGTAGTCAATACGTATTGGAATCATGGCATCCCCTCCACCATAGTAAGAAGTAACGGGTCTACGCCCTGCTTTGATGCCCAGAGGAAGAAAAGCGAAGGCAAAGCAATGGCATGGGCATGAAAGGCTACGTAAATAAGTACTTCCCCTTTCTTTCGGCAGGACCTATCCACTACTTGTGAAGTAATAGAAGAGAGGATTTCTCGTATCTAGCGGAAGTACCACTACCAATGCTAGGCTCCGTAGAAAGGACATCGGCTCCTACGCATTAGCGAACCTACGATAAATGAAATACGAATTATTAGCGCTATCAGAGACGAGCTCCTGCTTCCTCGGTTTCCTATCCGATCAGAAATCCAATCCGGATGTGAAGTATAGGTATGCGTATGGCAAGGGAATTAGCTTTCGATAGTATCTCGCCTTCTTTCTCCTCTAGCCGTTGAGAAGCAAGCCTTTGCAGTGCTCGCAGTGCTTTTCCAGGTAGGCAAGCAAGCCATTGGAAAAAAGATATGCGAATCCGCTGGTTAAACCCTTTCTTCAACCCCTTGGTATGATACCTCCTTTCCCTTTGCTTTGCTCAAAGATACCCCTTCCGCTGTTCCATTGGTGCAGTGCCTTGTAGGAGCCGTCATCTTCTTCTTTCCCTAACCTTATCTTAGCCTTAGGCGCCTCTCGGAAACTTCATAATCTGAATCACTTTCCTCTCCGGGTAGTAACCATAACTTTAACTAGGAACTCGGCATTATAGGACCGAGTCTTCTTTAGTAGCTGTCTGAGTTTTTCCGCTTTCTCCGATCTCCGCCACTTCATCCGTTGTGGCCCGTAATGTCATAGCTTTCAGGGTTGGGTTCTGATAGAACTCTATCCATAGAGACCTCCTCCCTTTGCTCATATATAGCACTTAGAAGAGTGACTTCTCCCCGATAAGGGTTTAGAGTATAGAGAGGATGCCTTTCTATAAATAATAGTAATAGTAAAAGACATAAAGCAAAGACTAGATTAGATGTTGAGTCCGCCGGCATTTCTTTTTTCTCGACTTTTTCGAAGATTGATTGTGACGAACTGGCGCATTTCCTTGGGGAACTTATCATAGTCTTTTTAGTTTGATTTATCGGAAAGAAGGATACTTTTATTATTACCGTAACTTTTATTTTACTTGATACAAAGTTTTGATTACGAAACTTTCCTTGTGACCGGATCTTTTTATGCTCTCTTGGAACCGACAACTTACTTCATGCTATTACTAACACTTATGACTGAGCCGCACTTGCTTTTCAAAAGAAATTGAAACTCTCATCTCATGCCTGAGACTAGCCAATAGAAGAAAGAGCCACAAGCAAGCCATAGCAGCATCCTTTTTCTTCGCTTTCTTCAACAATGCGAATCTACCTCACTCCTCATCAGAACTCAAATACAAATTTAGAGTATCATCTGGTTCTATTTCCTCACTACAGCAATAAAATGTGAAACCAATATTCATCATGAAACTTCAGACACTGATGATTGTGAGGGAAGAGAGACGACGTAGGCTGATTCAAAGTGAACAGAAAACCAACCAATCTTTAGAATGGAAATTCATTCTTCTAAACAGGAGGTCTAGAGCCACCTTCCTCTAGGGGGCATCCTCACGATCCTGCTCTTTATCCTTTCTTCTTATCCTCATCTTCCGAATCGTCAAGTGAGCAAGACTACATAATAAGAGAATGCGGGAATGGATCTGAGACTGATGGCTGACCGGCCTGCACCCACCGAACCCTTAGCCCTTGCTTCAATTAGAGCAACATACGAATCTGCAGAAGCATCTAATAGCGATTCTTAGAATCAGTTCGGAATGAATGCTATACTTTTTCTTCCCCACTCATCTTATTAAACCTTTTTCTTAGCCCGCTTAGCTTCCGTGCCCAGATAGACTTTTACTATACTATAAAAGAGAGCTAGATGATCTGTTATCAAGTGAGAAGAAAGGCAGGTCCAGAATGCCGTTGATAGGCCTAAGTCCCTCACCTAGAGTCATCGTCGGAGGAAAATCGGTAACCTAACCTACAGGAGTAGAAAATGAAGTAGGTCCAGGTATGATCAAGCTCTGTCGTGAGCCGGTGCTTGAACTATGTCCTTCGTCTTCCGCCTCACTTCTCTCTCTGATGTTCAATGTCAGGCTAGAATATGTTCAATTCCAGGTACTCTTACTAATCCTTCCATCCCGGTGGTATGAGTAGTGCTCATCTATCCTCCAAGAAGTACGTACTGCGCAACAAGAAAAGAGTAGTACAAGACACTTCTTCAGTCTGTCAAAGAGTCAGTAAGTAGTTAATTCTATCAATTACCAATTCGTGGAATTCTCATGTTCCAATCAATAAGTGTGTCTACTTAAAAGTCAGTTCAACTTGCTTGTGTTAAGCTTTGCTCGAACTTTCTTACTTATAATGGGCTTGCTTGCTTTTGAAGAAAAGCTAATGCCCATGTGAAAGGAAAGAGCTGAGCTCATAACTACTACTTTTGGGAATCAATCACACACACCCTTTCATTTCTTTCCTTACTGAAGTCACATAAGCACGTTCCAATGTCACTTCTCAACTGCCTCATATTCCTATTCCTGCTTGTTTTCGTTCTCTTGTTATTTCAAAGTAGGAAAGTCCTTTCGATCCAATCCATTCTTTTGTGAACTATTCAACAATTAGTGGGTGTGTACTACAATTCATTCCTTACCTTACCATTTCCTTCCTCGTTAGCAGTGTAGGGGACTCAGTCAACAGATGAGGGTAATGAAAGAGTCAGACTCGAATGCTATTCGTTTAGTCGAATGCCAACACTACAATTGAGAAATATCATGTGCTTTCTCAATTATTGTTCTTAGAATGTGGTTGAGTACTACAATTTAGTTTGTACTGTGTGCAGAGATCCTCCGGGGCGGAAGATAACGAAAGGGAGACAAAAAGTCCTAACTAAATCAACACACAATAACCTAAACCTTCTACCCATTCCATCCATCATATCCGTCGAGTCGAGGAGATTCGTTCTTATCTATAGATAAGGCAAGAGAGAACTTATGCCCTCGCGGATGGAGAGGGATTCGAACCCCCGGTATTCCTATAAATACTTCGGTTTTCAAGACCGACTCTTTCAACCGCTCAGACATCCATCCCTGCGCTCGCCCGCCCTATCTATCTGCGCGCTGGCAGGTAGGGGCAACTCTATGTGATTCGCTACGCTTACTTGCGCCCCACCCCGTAAGCTGACTCTATTGCCTAGCACACTTTTCCGGTAGTACGAATCGCTACGCTTCGCTTCTTTCTATATGATAATATGCACCGTCGGTTGCTGCGCTCCCTGCGGATCCTCAAAACTCAAAAGTCAGCAGTGAATGAGTCCGACTCGAGTTCGTGAGTCAAAGGCGTGGCAAGAGAGCGAGTTCGACTCGCGAACGATCCGCAAGTGAAGGACCGATCCTTTAACGCCAGTACTGTTGCGAGACTGGTACTTGGCGGCTCACGAGCAACATATAGACTAAGGTTGCCCATCACTCCCTCGCTCCTTTTTGAAGGCCCACCGCTCCCCCTTTCTTTAAGTATCTATCCCGGCTTGCATTTTGGGGCGAGTACTACAGTTCCTCCATAATCACACAGAACGCCCAGCTTCGCAGAGCTGCTCTCTCCCCAGTCCACAGCAAGGTGTGGAATCTGGATCTACTGTGTGTTCTTACTCTATTGGATCAAGTCAGATACTAAGCCTTCTACTACTACTACTTAGGTTTACTACTTAGGTTAGGAGATAAAATGCTATATTTCAGAGATTGGACTCTCTTACTGTGTTTTTTCAGGGCTGTTCCCGAGCCAGGTTCCCTGGATCCATTCTGACCTAAATGGATGAATGAAGAAGGGGTGTGACCTTATGGCCAACTATACTAGCTCCCCTAGAGGGATAATATAGCTCCTAAAGGATGATTGTTTCTGGTATATTACCGTAATTGGAGAATTTGACCTGGTGCTGACTTGCTGCTGTTCTGAGAAGGGGACGGACCTTGCAAAGCTTGACAAGTTTTTTTTAGATTTATCGATCCAATCTGTCTACAGATAGGCGCCTGCTGTGGCAGCAATTAATTAATCTCCGCCTTAGCATACAAGGACCATGGCTCGCAGCGGGTGATTTTCATACTGTCAGAACCGTCGGTTAAAAAATGGGAGGTAGAGTTCCTTTTTTAACAGGAGCCCAGCCTTTTTTTTTTTTTCTTGACTGTCTGCAGAATGCGAACCTGACCGATCTTCGTTCCTCGGGGCACATACTCTATTGGAGCAATCAATCCGGTGGGGCCAGACGCATCATCGGCAGACTAGATCGAGCCTTAGTTAATCCTGAGTGGATCCAAAAGCTTCATGCTTCCTGTGCGGAATATCTTACGCCGGGCTGCAGTGATCATGCCCCGATCCTCGTCTTATTCCGGCTGTCAGCTCTGGACCAAAGCCATGAAAGTACTAACGCATGTGGGAATCCCACCCCTATTGATGTAGTGAAGAAAGCTCCCGGTCACGAGAAATCCAATGTTTCTTCAAAAAAGAATAAACTGAAGAACACCAAACTAGCGCTCAAAGCATGGGATAAGCAATCTTTCGGAAAAACTGGAGACAGAGTGAGGATATGCGGAAATAAAGTAAATGAAATTCTATTCAAGCAAGACTTGATCCAAATGGATCCCCTCAATGCTGAGCTTGTTGATGAAGAAAAAGAGAGCTGAAAGCTGGTACAACAGTTTCTTAGTGAATAGGGGACAAGTATCTTGGCAAGAGTGAATTCAAGAGATTGTAGAGAGGTTTGAGGTCAGAAATGTGGTTGGTGTAGTTGATGAGTTTAATCACTTGAGGCAAAGAGGAAGCCTAGAAGAGTACAAGTCACAATTGGAAGAATTGAGGGCTGCCATGTTGATGTGCAATCCCTATTACGATGACAACCTTTTTCGACAAAGTTTTCTTGGGGGTAAGGGAATGAGTTAAGCCTGTGCTGGGAGTACGGTTTATTGGGTATCTTTTTGGTCACCATAGTGGGTGTAAGCCATGCAGCCTTTAAACACCATCTCAAAATACTTGTGCTACGCCTTAGTGTAGGGGTGAGCTAGGGCAAAGAGATGGCAATACTTGGTTAATCTTTCCTCTATTACCAATATTACCCCCTTACCCTCCAATTTAGGTAACCCTGTGAGAAAAGAAATTCCATTAGCTGCTCATGCCTCCTCAGGTACCTGTACCCATTTGTGAGCGCCTTTGGATCAGCGAAAGAGCTCTGACTCTCCGATACATTCATAGGAGAAAGGGGCGAGACCTTGATTTTCACCTATTGAGACGAGGTAGCCCATTATGATATATAAGGTGAGTCATTGATTTAGTTACACACCCTCTTCTCTTAATAAATAGTAAATTTCGAGTTCCGTGAAAGGCATATGGTTTAACACTGTTCCATTCCACTTTTACCGAAGTGGTGTGCTTAACAGCATCCTGTTCTTTATACTAATCTTAACATAGTCTTTGTACGTTAATAAGCAAAAATCCTCTACCAGTGAAATCTGAGAAGTCTGGCACTACCTGTGTATCCTTAAACCTCTGACCATCCGTTCTCGTACCAAAAGGTAAGAGTTGAGAAACCATAGTTAGTGGTAGAATGCTTATTGAAAAGAGAGGTTCCACGTAATTCCCTTATAATTCTAAGGCCTTGAACTTGAGGACAGCAACTCTTTTTCTATTGATCAGAAACATAAGTAAGAAAGTAGCTATTCTGAGAGGTACTTTATTCTTCTCATTCTTCAGTTCCTGCCTATTATTTACCAGAACTTAAGATCTTTACTAACTTAACCTCACGCCATAAATGGAATTCCCTATCATGAGCGCAACTGTATTTACAAGTTCAGTAGCCAGAGTGAGCTTTCTCCTCAATATGGATGTGGTGATTGTTCCTCCATTCTAATCATACAGACTTATTATCAGTGCTCCAAGCTCCATGTGTTCTAGGGCTAAGACTACGTTGGTGTGGGCTCCCCTTATCCTTCTTCTGGCATTTGCTGATCGATTTCTAAATGAGTTTTGAATTTAGATTCTCTAACTGCTCAAATAGCAATGGTTTCCAGTTCCGCATTGACCATAGGATTGGCTTGGCAGGCAGCTTGGCTTAAAGAATATGGGATTCTCTTTCCGGTGGAAAATGTCATCTTCAAAATGAGACTGAGACCTACCTTTTCGAATTGTAAGAGGCTATGAGATCCACTTTCTTTTGGAAAGATAAATACATGTATTTAGGGAAGGTTCATTGGTAGAAATCAAAGGGGTAGCAAGCTCAGTGGCAGGGGAGCAGCGTGGTGTAGCTCCCCTTGGTTGCAAAGAAAAAACGTGTAGTTAAGTATGCGAGGAGTGAATCAATAAGGTTCCACGGTTCAGTACTCTAATTGATCAGTTAATAGCAATTATAGACTCTCATTCAATAGATAATAGTATTGTTTTTCTTTACCTGTGCCATGGCCAACTCTTCTCCCCGCCGAAAAATGAAGTTATGCTTTCACAACTGTAAAAAATGCCAATACATTGCTTGCCCAATGACCTATTGGAAATTTCCTCTTATCGCTGTTTGGTGAGACTTTACCAACCCTTACTTTACACCTAAGGTTAGGTAGCTGCTTTACCTAGTAATTCTTTTCTACTTTACTACATCATTAGATCAAAGCAATAACCTATTCCTAAGCTTCACTACTTAATACTCCCAATTCCTACAGTCCTACTGTACACCTATAAGAACTCCTTTGAAAAAACATACTAATCCTAAACAATGAAAACTACCTAAGCATAAGCAAGCCTTAGTCACAAGCCCTAGTCTGAATCTTCCTTGTGTCTAGTTGATAGGATGATCTGGTGCAAGCTGGTTGTGGAAGCGGGTGCTTTCTATCTGATCAAGTAGAAGTTGTCTATTTTGTAGACATATAGGAGAAGAAATGCTTAGCATCTATGGCTACGTCGCCTATGTGCAGTAAAAAGAATCCCTCCTTCAAGTTGGTATGACTTGGTTCTGATGCTCTAGATGTCCTATGATGAGAAAGATCAGTTCTGTAGACAATGAGTAAGAACAATAAAATCCTGCTATTGCTATATAGTCTAGTTGACAGCCAATATTGATAAGAGTTTGACGGGGACAATTCTGCCTGAAGGACTCACCCTCTCTGGTCAAGCAGTGTAGAACAACCAATAGTTGAATATCTTCCCAAGAGGCAGTAGTTTCAAGTCAAGCACTGAACAAAGAAGAGTGTTTCAGATGGCTATCCTCTTTTCTCTAGTAGTAGAAGTTTACTTCCCCATGAGTTTACGCTTTGACTGTCTCAGTCGGCTGGAGAAGTGGTTCTTCTTCATTATTCAGAATTGAGTTAGGTTCACGGAGTTTCGTAGAGTACTTTGTCATTGACTTTCTTCTACAATGAATTCCCAAGCGCCAAGCTCCAAAACTTATTTACCCTTCTCCTTCCTGATAGTAGTAGAATGACTCAAGGCTCAAGAAGATTGACCCTAGCGCAGATGTACCCGATTCACTACTCTATTTGTAAGACACTTGCTTTTGATTTGCTTGATTTCCTGTGCATATTCCTTTAACCGAGCAAGAGTATGCGCGTGGGCGCAACGGCTTTCGCGCTAGTTGCTCAATCCGTTGCTTGTTTGGAACAAGAGTTTTCATAAAAAGAATGGTTCTTTTATGCAATTATGAACGGGCAGGCCTCTTGTGGATTCCTCCAACTCCATGAATGAAGGGGGGAGTATGAGGAAGGCCGATTTTCTTTCTATATGAAGATGAAAAAAGGATCAGGGTCAAACATTTCTTACTTTTGTTGAGTATGACTGAATGAGGAAGAGCTCCTTATGTGGTATCACTTTACCACCATCTGAAATGCGCGAAACTCCGATTGGTGGAAGCCAGTCCATGAAGATTCTCCCTTCTCTTACGTGAAATTCCCCTCTTTCGGTAAGCATCCAGTATCTCAGCAAATGAACATTTCTCTAAGCTTATCCTGTAGCTTATACGTCGTTTGAAAGCTGCTCCAAGGATCCAACGAATAGCTAAGGTTTGTTGACGATCCCTGGCTACAATCCCAGGAACATCATAAATAGTACCTGCGACTCCTACTTTGACCACTTCGCATATTGGCTTTATATTATCTACGGCGTCAACCATAAGTTTGATTACATCGCGTTCAGTTCGAGCTAGGCGGTGAAAAGTTTTATAAACAATAGCACGAACTCTCGTTCTTTTACCATCGATCATGCGAAAGTTTACCAATTTCTTGATCAATTCTTTTTGCTCACCATCAAAGTCCCCCATATAGCTGAGAATTTCCGAGCAATTGGAAGCCGCTTTCGATGACGAGGCCGATAAATTGATATTACGCGATCGTTACTGTCCATCTTTTGAAGCTCTGCTCCCGAAAGAAAGGGAGACTTTTTTTGGTTTGGTGGGCGTTGGTGTTTCCAACGAAAAACAAATTCGAACATTCAATGAAAAAACAAAATGCTAGTTGCCTACAGTGTGGCAACTGCTAATTCAAATAATTTAGAATGTCTATAAAGTAGTGACTAGCGTGGCCATGAACGACCAGATCAAGATAGATCTGATTTAATGTCAGAATCTGCTCCTCTATAGAGTCCCCAGGAAAAACCATATTTTGAATTATATCCTGGAGTGCGAGTCCCTCCGGCAATTGGGCATTACCTGAAGTTTGCTCAAAAAGCATTTTTAGCTTATATTCAAGCTTTTGAGAGAGCATTTCTCTTTTCAATGCGTGGGAATGGTCTCTAAGACCTAAAAAGTACCCCGCTTTATAAGCGCAAAAAATGGCAACCGAAACAATGATTCCGGCGCCTACATATGAAATGAATTGGTTATCCATAAATGAAGAATGTTTTATTCTTGTTCCGCTTCTTGCTCCAAGCAGAAAGACTTCTTTGAACTGGCCTTGGTTTTTCCAAGGAAACTATATCTTTAGTAGCGATCACATGACGTCGACCAGTATCCAGGCACTATGGCACATCTTAAAGAATAGATTCCTGTTCAGGTGGTTCCAAAACTAGAATCTATTTCTGCAAGGAATAGTGGTTTATTATGTTCCCTGATCGCTATGGGTTAAAAGGATACAGGCACTTTTACACTTCTTTTAGAATAGATTCCTTTCCGATAGGACAAAAGCATACAGGCACATTTACACATCTTTTAGAATAGGATCCATGTCTTATCGCTTCTTTCTATATGAAAAAAGTTCAAGCACTTCTTTTATTTTAGGATAGGAGCCAGTACGAATCGCTACCCTTCGCTTC